GCTCTCGCACTGCTTCCTAAGAGCAGCGTGTCTACCGATTTCACCATAGCGGCTTGTTTGAAATCATAATAACCTTTTTTTAGTCAATCGTCGAGATTACTTCAATCCAACATTTTGTTTTGAACCAGTTCGGCTTGCAAATTCTTTTTTATTCACGAATTGAAATGGTTGACATTCATAGTAATAATTCTATATAAGGTTTTTATTTAATAGTGAATTTTTTTTATAAGACTGCTTTAATCTGTCAATGGACTCTCGTGTAGTTTATCTTTTCATGAACTGAAATTTCTCTAACTCGCAAATTTTTTCTTTCATCCCAGGATAGACCTCAACTCAGTTAGTAATGAGAAAGGGATTTTTTTAGCGGATTTCAAAAATAACAAATAGATAGACCCTTTCAATACATACAAAATCGAATATTTTAGCTCTCAATGTCAACACGGGATCGAGGGACTTTCTTTTCTGTAAATGGATCGCTTTTTATCAAAAAAACCAATTAATTGGAGAATTTTTCTTGTTAAGTATTGAATCGGATATTTCATATAAAAAAGTTTTGATCTCTATAGAAACGCATTAAAAAAAAGAATTTGCGTATACAAAAACTAAGGGATTTTTTGATTGATTTAAATCAGACGAATATATAATAAAGCAATTTCGAGAAAGAATGCTTCTGTAAGTAAAAGTTTAACCATTTTTGATTTGCCCTTTTTTACAAAATCTACAAATTCTATAAGTCGCGAACACTTTTCCTATTTTTTTGTGACAAAACAAATGGGTTGATGGGGAAAAAAATCCCCATCTTTGATCTTTTAAATGATAAAATAGACTAAAAAAGAAGTTGATGAAATCTTCGATATATAGATTATATATATAGCTAGTTTTTCAACAAAAAACAGAAAGTGCTATATTAGTGTTATCATAAGATTTCTTATTCTCCATATCATAAGAAAAAGTTACAAAATTTTACAGTTTAAATAAATGCAAACTTACCTAAATCGTTTATTTTCGGTTTTTTTTTATTCTAAACGAAAAATGAAATTATTTTGAATTTGTTATACCATTTTTTTAGCCAGGTTGATTTCGATTATTCCAAGGTTTGGTTATTTATTTTTTGTACAAAAAAACTTTTCGAATTCCCGGTAGAAAGAGATTTTGCTAACGAAAAAGCTCTTAATGCCGCCCAATATCCCTTTTTTTTCCAAATATTTTTACGAATACGCTTTTTGTAAATCGAAGTACGTTTTTTTGGAACTGCCATTTAAAATTGAAAAAATGCATTATTCAGTGTTATAGTTGGATGTGAAAGACATCTATTGTTCAAATGAATCCGTATTTTCTATTAATTATCTATGTATTTAGATTCTAGGTGATAGCTTTTTTATTAAAAAAAATCAAAAAGCATAACTATAAATATGAACTAGAAATATATTTTCTATATTTCGATAGAAATAATCGAAAAAATTTGATTAGGAGAAAAAAATTCTCCTGCCTAGAATGTCTAGAAAAAAATTCGTATGAAATCGAGTAAGATTAATTAAAATTAACTAATGAATACTAATTTCGAGTTATATCTCTGTTTCTTTTTGATGTGTTGGATTAAATTTCGATGCACGTGATAAATCAGATTCAAAATTTGATGAATTCAACCTTTATCTTAATTGAAAAACTTGCATTTTTTTCTTTGCAAAGTGAAATTATCCCAATAAATTTGTTTAAAAGATTCACTATTTGAGGCATTTTTTTATTCTATATTATAGAAACTAGAGAGTAAAGTAACAGATATTCTTTTCTAGAATCGCGAAAAAAAGAATTACGAAAATAGACTTTTTCCCCGTTTTTGCTTGGAATGAAAGACAATTAAACCATTTTGCAAAAAATGAGGGAATAATTCGGAATAAACTACAGAATAAATTAATTAAAATAGTTAATTTATTTTTCTCATTATTGACTTTACTAGATATTTAGTCGATTTTCTTATTCATCGTCTTTTTGAGTCGAATTTGGGTGTTTTTTTACGCTTTAAATATAATATATTTGAAATAACTTAAATGGAAATAAAAAGGCAATTTCTTTTAGTTTCCTACTTCATAGGTTTCAAAAAGTTCTGTTTATTAACTTCCTTTTTCAAAAGAGACAAGAGCCAGTGAATGGTAAACAAAATAATTTTAATTAATTTAATATAAAATTTTTCTATTCTAGTATATTATGGAATATATATATCAATATGCATGGATTATACCTTTCTTTCCACTTCTAGTTCCTTTGTTAATAGGATCTGGACTTTTATTTTTTCCGATAGCAACAAAAAAACTTCGGCGTATATGGGCTTTTTCGAGTATTTTGTTATTAAGTATAGTTATGGTTTTTTCCATGAAACTGGCTATTCAACAAATAAATAATAATTCTATTTATCAATATTTATGGTCTTGGACGATTAATAATGATTTGTCTTTAGAATTCGGCTACTTAATTGATCCACTTACTTCTATTATGTCAATGTTAATAACTACTGTTGCAATTCTGGTTCTTATTTATAGTGATAATTATATGTCTCATGATCAAGGATATTTGAGATTTTTTGCGTATTTGAGTTTTTTCAACACTTCTATGCTGGGATTAGTTACTAGTTCGAATTTAATACAAATTTATATTTTTTGGGAATTAGTTGGAATGTGCTCGTATCTATTAATCGGTTTTTGGTTCACACGCCCTATTGCTGCAAATGCTTGTCAAAAAGCGTTTGTGACTAATCGTGTAGGAGATTTTGGCTTATTATTAGGAATTTTAGGTCTTTATTGGATAACAGGTAGTTTCGAGTTTCGGGATTTGTTTGAAATATTCAAAACTTTAATTAATAATAACGAGGTCAATTCCTTATTTTGTATTTTATGTGCTTTCTTGTTATTTGCCGGTGCAGTTGCTAAATCGGCCCAATTTCCTCTTCATGTATGGTTACCTGATGCTATGGAGGGACCTACTCCTATTTCAGCTCTCATCCATGCTGCTACCATGGTCGCCGCAGGAATTTTTTTAGTTGCTCGACTGCTGCCTCTTTTCTTAATTCTACCTTCCATAATGTATGGAATTTCTTTTATAGGTATAATAACAGTACTACTAGGAGCAACCTTAGCTCTTGCTCAAAAAGACATTAAGAGAAGTTTAGCTTATTCTACAATGTCTCAGTTGGGTTATATGATGTTAGCTTTAGGTATGGGTTCTTATCGAGCTGCTTTATTTCATTTGATTACTCATGCTTATTCAAAAGCATTATTGTTTTTAGGATCTGGATCTCTTATTCATTCAATGGAAACTGTTGTTGGATATTCTCCCAATAAAAGTCAGAATATGGTTCTTATGGGAGGGTTAACAAAACATGTACCAATTACAAAAACTTCGTTTTTAATAGGTACACTTTCGCTTTGTGGTATTCCGCCTCTTGCTTGTTTTTGGTCCAAAGATGAAATTCTTAATGATAGTTGGATATATTCACCAGGTTTTGGAATAATAGCTTATTTCACAGCCGGATTAACCGCTTTTTATATGTTTCGAATCTACTTACTTACGTTTGAAGGGCATTTAAACGCTTTTTTAAAAAATTACAGTGGAAAAAAAAGTAATTCTTTTTATTCAATATCTTTATGGGGGAAAGAAGGAGTGAAAAGTATTAATCAAAAATTTCTTTTATTAACTTTATTAACAATGAATAAGAAGGAAAGGGTTTCTTTTTTTTTGCAAAAACCATGTAAAATTAATAGAAATTTAGGAAAAATGCTGCGATCTTTTATTACTGTTACTGATTTTGATAATAAGAATATTTCTGTCTATCCTCATGAATCTGATAATACTATGCTATTTCCTCTGATTTTTTTGATTCTGCTTACTTTCTTCATTGGATTCATAGGAATTCCATTCAATCAAGAAGGAATAGCTTTGGATATATTAACTAAATGGTTAACTCCATCTAGAAATCTTTTAGATTCAAATTCCAAGACTTCTGTCGACTGGTATGAATTTTTTATAAATGCAACTTTTTCAGTTAGTATAGCTTATTTGGGGATATTTATAGCTTTTTTTTTTTATAAACCCACTTATTCATCGTTAAAAAATTTTGACTTAATTAATTTATTTGATAAAAAAGGGCAAAAGAGAATTTTTGGGGACAAAATAATAAGTATCATATATAATTGGTCTGGTAACCGTGGTTATATCGATGGTTTTTACACAAAATTTGTAATTAAGGGTCTAAGAGGTTTGGTTGAACTAGTTTCATTTTTTGATAGACGAATAATTGATGGAATTCCGAATGGTTTTGGTGTTATAAGCTTTTTTGTCGGCGAAGGTATCAAATATGTAGGGGGCGGTCGAATCTCTTCTTATATTTTTTGGTATTTATTTTATATATCAATATTCCTTTTTCTTTTTACTTTTTTCATTGCATAATCTAGTTTTTTTTTCGAGTACATCTATATAAAAAAGTCCTTTGTCTAGAACTGTAATTCTATTAGCAAATTCATCGCTTAAGCTGTTTTTTTTTTGTTCGTTCGTATAAATCCAATAATTGTATAGTTCATCATCATATAAGAATTTTTCTGTTGTAGCCAAAGAAATCTTTCTTTTTATCATTTCCCAGAAAATGGATAAACTAGGTGGATATGTAAAAGAAATTCTTTGTTTTCCATCATTTTGACATGTATAAAAAAAATATTGTGACATTTCATTTCTTACCGCATTTTCAAACCGATTGCTTTTTATATATCGTGTTGGACGATTCCAACGTTTATAGTCGAAAAGAAGAAAAAGAAGGGGTTTTTGAAACCAGAATACGTTTTTCTTTTCTTCTTTAAGTATTTCGAACTTCGAAATATCTTGATTCCCAGAATAAGAAGTCGGGCTATTTTTATAGCATGCTTCTTTTAAGTGCAAGTGAAATTCATCCTTTGTTTTGTCCTTTCCATTCACTCGGATCTTTCCCATTTCATCAATTTTGATTTTGTCCGGAT